TGGATGACCAATTTAATCGATTTCAATTGATCCCTTCGTTACGATTCCTGCTCATAAGATAAGTAATAGAATAGGTAGGGATGACAGGATTTGAACCCGTGACATTTTGTACCCAAAACAAACGCGCTACCAAGCTGCGCTACATCCCTTTCAATTGGGTTACAGTGTCATTGTAGAGAATACCCGTATTGTTTTCCACATCTTTATTTACTCCATTTCTATACAAAAATTATCTTGTCATTTCTTCTTTTTGATCTCATATCATAGAACATATAATTAATTAATTAATAATTAATTATAATAAACTACTTATATGCGTTACGTATAATGAAACCCGCTGTAAAAAAAATGAATATTTTGGGGAAATGCTGGTACAGAAAAGGGCACGTTTTTTTTAAGAAAAGGAATATTCTACTGAATCGTTGTACATTTCAATTTGAATTAGGGATTCCGCGGACAAATACAAGCGATCATTAACTCCATATATGTCTGATCATATATGTATTACAAATTCCAATAAAGAAGGAGGATTTCAAATAAAATGCGAGATCTAAAAACATATCTCTCCGTGGCGCCGGTAGTAAGTACTATATGGTTCGGGTTTTTAGCAGGTCTATTGATAGAGATCAATCGTTTATTTCCGGATGCGCTAATATTCCCCTTTTTTTCATTCTAGTTAGTAACATGGGAAGTGGTGAAGAAGATTAGGGATTTAATAAAATCTCTGTGACTAATCCCTCCCCTTCCCATCTTTTAATTTTAGAATTTTTAAAATTCGAATAAGTTCGAAAAGAGAAAGAATAAAAGTGGATTCAAATTCAGTGAAACTCGGAATTCGGGCCTGAGGCCCGAGGCTCGAATTAAAATAAAATTTTTAATTTAAATAATTTAAATTAAAATAATTAAAAAGAGAATGAGAACGGAAATGGAAATTGATGGATAGGTCAACAATATCATACAAAATACTTAAATGAAAGACGAAACGCTATATTGGGATTAGAAATGTAGTTAGAAATCATTGTATTACTTATTATTACTATCTTGATTGCAACGAAATTTTTCATAATTTTATTTCGAGTTAGCAACTTCTATTTTTTTTTTTTTTTCGTTCCTTTTTTCTCTTTGGATCGCAAAATAGAATAGTTGAGTGAATCAAAAATACAAAGGGGGTTCATGGCCAAGGGGAAAGATGTTCGAGTAACAGTTATTTTGGAATGTACCAATTGTGCTGTTCGAAATGATGCTAATAAGGAATCAAAGAGGGTTGGTATTTCCAGATATATTACTCAAAAGAATCGACACAATACGCCTAGTCGATTGGAATTGAGAAAATTCTGTCCCTTTTGTTACAAATATACAATTCATGGGGAGATATAGATGGAACCGATTACACGTATGTATTGTATGTCATCCTTCCAAGGAAGATGACAAATGTCATATACCATATATTATATATAACATATATTTAAAGATAAACAAACCAAAAAGAAATCCCCGACAAAATTAGGATTTTCGGGATAAGGAATAAACAAATCATGGATAAATCCAAGCGACTCTATTTTAAATCCAAGCGGTCTTTTCGTAGGCGTTTGCCCCCGATTGGGTCGGGGGATCGAATTGATTATAGAAACATGAGTTTAATTAGTCGATTTATTAGTGAACAAGGAAAGATATTATCTAGACGGGTGAATAGATTAAACTTAAAACAACAACGATTAATTACTATTGCTATCAAGCAAGCTCGTATTTTATCTTTGTTACCCTTTCTTAATAATGAGAAACAATTTGAAAGAGGTGAGTCGGCTGCTAGAACCGCGGGTCTTAGAATCAAAAAGGGGGATAGGCTTACTCTTCACTTGAATCAAAATTCCAATACGAACTCAAAGGCGGATTGATGTTTTGTTCGAAAAATTCGCGAATTAAGATGTGAGTGTCGTGTCATAAGAAAAAAAGGATCGGGGAAAAAGAATAAATCTTTTTTTATTGAACGTCTTGTTTGTTCATTTTGACGACTTTATCATATTATTTGATTATATTTTATCATACTAATTTCTATTCTACCTTCCCGGAGTTAATTTTACAGCGCACTCCATTAAAATTTAAAACATTCCTATGGAGTCCTTCCAATCTACTTATTTTATAATCTCAGTGGAAATCATAGAAAGACAATTTCTATTTAATATAGCTATTTGCGCAAGTATTTTACGATTAAGAAGCAACTGCTTCTTGTACAGATTGTGTATGAAAATATTATAACTATAGTATACTAAATTCCCTCGAATTGCTGCATTTATCCGAGTGATCCACAAACGGCGAAAATATCTCTTTTGCCTACCTCTATCCCGATAAGCCGAAAACAAAGCTCTTATTTTCTGTTGAGTAATAGTTCGAGTAAGTCTTGAATGAGCCCCTCGAAAGCTTGATGCAAATAAACGAATTTTTGTTCTACGTCTCCGAGCTATACATCCTCGTTTAATTCTGGTCATTGAATAAATGAAACTTTGATAAATAACTAATTGATTTCTTTTCTTTCAGTTATTCCCTTCCCCTTTACTAGTTTGTTAATAACAAAACGGATCCTTCCAATGTATAAAATAAAAACTCCAACGGCTTTTGCTACTATAACCTTCCCGCCCACGATTTTTTCTTTTTTTTTATAGGCATTTTACCTCGAAATAAGAAATAATATTGATATTGATACTAGATATTAAAAAAAGCATATTAATATTAAATAAAAACAAAAAGTAGTAAATATAAAATAGAAATGAATAAAAAAAAAATAGTGGGTTCCATCGTTTCTATGGTTACTTCTTAAACGGCGAGATCCCTTCTATACACCGGAGCCCCTTCTTTTCTTTCATTTAATCAATGCTATTGTTAACTTGTACAGTTCACACTCTTTGGCTCTACCCATGAATTATTCAGTAATCCGTCTTTCACAACGAGATCCACTTATACAGTAACGGTATTTAATTATGAAGATTAACTGTGTAGCTGACCCTCTTAGTCCGTTGTTGAAAGAGTAAGGGCGTAATCTTTCTTGCCTTTAAATGGGATTCCCCCCGCTTAATGGATAAACATTTGCTACCAATGGGAAATTCTTTCTCATCTTAAATTGAAAATGGAGACGATTGGATTTACACCACTAGAAACCATAAATTTTGATACACAATAGAAGGGTATGATAGATACTTTTTAGATAGTGAATGGAGTTCTTCCGTTTTATTTTATCTTATTTACTGTTACTGATCACTGATACTGGAAAAATGGGTTCTTTTCTTTTGCCCCAGTCCATGCTCTGAACGAGTCACACATACACCCTAGTACATGTTCCTCGTCGCTGAGGGCATCCCCCAAGGGCGGGGGATTTCGTAACATTTCTGATCGGCTGTCTCGTCTTTCTAATAAGTTGTTTAATAGTTGGCATGTTTACTCGTATACATAATGAGCTGGTTTAGATCGATCCTAACCGGCCGATTAGGAATTACTTCTATAGTAATAAATTAATTAATAGAATACTCTATCAAACCCAGTAAGAAGATAAAATTTCAAATGGCGTATTTGTATTTGCGCGAAATCCCTGTTATTTTTTATTCTACCCCTACATGATCAACAATTCCATGAGCTTGGGCTTCTGTTGCTGACATAAAAACATCTCTTTCCATGTCTTCGGATACAACCCATAGAGGTGTGCCTGTTCTTTGTACATAAACCCTTGTAATGGTTTCGCGCAGCTTCATCATTTCTTCCGCTTCCAGGATAAATTCTCCTGCGGGTGCCTCATAAAAAGAACTAGCAGGTTGATGGATCATTACCCTGATTATATAACCTAATAAATGGTTCTTCTATCTCGAAGAGAAATCAAAGAGAATAAATTAAATAACGAGTAATGATATGAAAACCAAAAGATAGAATTGAACAACCGTACAGGCATCTTTTGCGCATTGCATACGGCTATACAATGGAATTTACTTTATAACCTCCATTCCATTGAAGAAGTATAAAATCAAATTCAAATATTCAAATATAGGGCCTATCAGACCCCGATCGGTAAATAATCCAATAACCATCCTTCATTTTATTTTGGAGTAGTTAAAACATACTATGATGGTTCCGTTGCTTTATATATTTATTTAGTCTGTTATTAAGCAATCCCAAAGTTTCTTTTTTTTGTATTCTTTCCTAAGATAAATATTGTTATTATACCTCTGGTGTGAAAACAAAAAAGTTTGTGACGCTGCAATAGGCTTCCGATAAATCAGATAAAATCGGAAATGCCCTTTATCTCATACTATTCGTTCGATATATAATCTAATGATTTATTTTTGAAAAAAAAAAAAACAAAAATAAAAAAAAAGGTTTCTCATATCGAATTCAAAATGCCATGCTATTATTACTTAATAGTCATATTTCATATGGCGAAGGCATAGTCTTCTTTTTTCTCTCAAATACAAAATTCATTGGCGCCGAGCATGAGGGAATGCTAGACGTTTGGTAATTTCTCCTCCGACCAGAAGAAAAGATCCTATTGAAGCGGCCAATCCCATGCATATTGTCTGTACATCTGGTTGTACAAATTGCATAGTATCATAAATAGCTACTCCGGGTATTACCCACCCCCCGGGAGAGTTTATAAACAAATACAGATCTTTGCTATCATCCTCTAGACTGAGATATACCATAAGACCAATAATTTGATTCGAGAGATCGCTATCAACCTCTTGGCCTAAAAAAAGTAATCTTGCTCGATAAAGTCGGTTGATTAGGATATAATTGTATCCTTAGGAACCGTACGCGCACCTTTTGATGCATACGGTTTACCAAAAATCGCGCAAAAAAAAAGAATCAATGTGTAGATTGCAGCCCTCATTCTTTTTTATTTTCATAGGGGGCTCCTTCTAACAAAGGGCTTTTTTTCTTCCATTTTTCAAGAAGGATTTGTTTTGGCCTGTTTACTTTACCTATATATAAATAATATATATATAAATAATTTACTAAACTTATCGAATGAACTTCTCATTGATGTATTGTTTCATCGAGATCGAATCCAAATAACGATGCCATTTTCTTGTTCCTGAATGGGCTTTTTCAATTTTTTTAGGTTTATGCTCTACTCCGAGTAAAGATAGGCCCGATTTTTATTTGCACATATAGGGCAAATGTCCCAATACCACGTCTTTTTGCTATGGCTTTTTTTATTTTTCAATTTCATTTATTTCATGTCTTCCACTAAATATTCAATGTATTCATTATATTAAATGTATTCATTATATTACTCGATTGATTAAACAGTTTGAGATCGCTCCTGTTTATAAATAGAATATTATAAAAGTAGTAATCTTAGATATATTACCAATTGGGTTTTTTCTAAACGGAGCCTGGATACTTCATTTTTTTGGTCCAGTCGAGCCAACCATAAATTATTCTAATTGATAATATTAATCTGATACCCCTACAAAAAATAAATAGGATTAAATTGTATTTCACGCTCCAAACTTTTGATAATTCAATCAATCTTTTTTGGGCGAAAGAGGGGATATCTCGATCAGGGGAGAGAATGGGGAAATTCCATGTGACCCAATATATCTGACAAGTCGCACTATATGTCAACCCACGATGCATCTTCCTCTCCAGGACTTCGAAAAGGTACTTTTGGAACACCAATAGGCATAAAATGAAAGAAAAAAAATTAAGTACTATATCTTACTTTGATGTGGAAGCGTAACAACGGGTTTATTGTCTTAATAAGATTAGCCTTTATCATAGTTTATCCATAAATTGAATAAGTTCATAACAATAACATAAAAAAAGAAAACCGAATGATTATGACTAAAGGAAAATTTTTACGAAACGAATGGGTCTTTGGAATGATATGAACAAATGGGTATGTCTTCACTCAGAGAAAATTAAAGTGGGATCAATCCCCTCTACCATTGCGTATTGGTACTTATCGGGTATAGAATAGATCTGCTTATTTTTGTTCCTACAAATGGAATTCGTCTATTATTACTATCTATTATTATTATTACTAAAAGAATAGAACAAATATTAATTCTTTCCTCGAGAAAATCTACCGAAAGAGTGGGTCCAGAGCATAGTTTTTTTACTTTTTACAATGCAATAAAGTTACATAGTGTCTATTATTCGTTGATTAAAGGGGTATTTCCATGGGTTTGCCTTGGTATCGTGTTCATACCGTCGTATTGAATGATCCGGGTCGTTTGATTTCTGTTCATATAATGCATACAGCTCTAGTTGCTGGTTGGGCCGGTTCGATGGCTCTATACGAACTAGCGGTTTTTGATCCCTCTGACCCCGTTCTTGATCCAATGTGGAGACAGGGTATGTTTGTTATACCCTTCATGACTCGTTTAGGAATAACCAATTCATGGGGCGGTTGGAGTATCACAGGAGGTACTATAACGAATCCGGGTATTTGGAGTTACGAAGGTGTGGCCGGGGCACATATTGTGTTTTCTGGCTTATGCTTTTTGGCAGCTATTTGGCATTGGGTGTACTGGGATCTAGAAATATTTTCTGATGAACGTACAGGAAAACCTTCTTTAGATTTACCTAAGATTTTTGGAATTCATTTATTTCTTTCAGGGTTGGCTTGTTTTGGGTTTGGCGCATTTCATGTAACGGGGTTGTATGGTCCTGGAATATGGGTGTCCGATCCTTATGGACTAACCGGAAGGGTACAATCTGTAAATCCAGCGTGGGGTGTGGAAGGTTTTGATCCTTTTGTTCCGGGAGGAATAGCCTCTCATCATATTGCAGCAGGGACATTGGGCATATTAGCCGGCCTATTCCATCTTAGTGTCCGTCCGCCCCAACGTCTATACAAAGGATTACGCATGGGAAATATTGAAACCGTCCTTTCCAGCAGTATCGCTGCTGTCTTTTTTGCCGCTTTTGTTGTTGCTGGAACTATGTGGTATGGTTCAGCAACTACCCCGATTGAATTATTTGGTCCCACTCGTTATCAATGGGATCAGGGATACTTCCAGCAAGAAATATATCGAAGAGTTAGCGCTGGGATAGCCGAAAATCAAAGTTTATCAGAGGCTTGGTCTAAAATTCCTGAAAAATTGGCTTTTTATGATTACATCGGTAATAATCCGGCAAAGGGGGGATTATTCAGAGCGGGCTCAATGGACAACGGGGATGGAATAGCTGTTGGGTGGTTAGGACACCCTATCTTTAGAGATAAGGAAGGGCGTGAACTTTTTGTACGTCGTATGCCCACTTTTTTTGAAACATTTCCGGTTGTTTTGGTAGACGGAGACGGTATTGTTAGAGCCGATGTTCCGTTTCGAAGGGCAGAGTCGAAGTATAGTGTCGAACAAGTAGGTGTAACTGTGGAGTTCTATGGTGGCGAACTGAATGGAGTCAGTTATAGTGATCCTGCTACTGTGAAAAAATATGCTCGACGCGCTCAATTGGGCGAAATTTTTGAATTAGATCGTGCTACTTTGAAATCCGATGGTGTTTTTCGTA